TTCCTACTCGCCGGTCATTATGGATCTAGTGGCATGGCGAGGCGAAGGGGGGAAGCAACTACGAAGCTTCGTAGACTCGACAAGTCGCTTCGCTTATAGAATAGAATTGAATGCAAGGTAGCTTGCTGACTCTCCTAGTAGCGTGCGTTGGCGGCAAGGAAGGAGGCATTGGAAAGACTCTACTCTAGTACAGAGGCATTCGGGAAGAAAAATGTGAGGATAATGAAACTAAAACGCTAAAGGTGAATTTCAAGTCAAAGTCGTTCAAAATGGAAATCTCTTTCCACACAAATAAAAGAAAAAAAGCTTTATAAAACAAGGGGTGGAATCCTTCATTTTGAAAGAAATATATAGAATCGATTAAATATCTTTTTATATAAATTTTTTATATTAGTTCAATTGATGAAAGCATTAATATATGTCAATATATATATATTATTATATATATATATATATTGACATATATATAATTATATAATTATATATATTTATATATATATTATTATATATAAAATTATATAATTATATTGACATATAATAATATATATATATATTATTATATATATATTATTATTTATATTAATGCTTTCAATTGAAAGATAGCATTCAACCAAATGAAGCATGAAACCTATGAAATATATAAGTGATTTCAATCTTTGGAGAATGAAACGAAAATGAAAGATAGCATTCAACCATTTAGTTAAAAAAATCTGAGGATCACTCAAATTGAAAGATAGCATTCAAATTAAATAAAAAATATAAAAAAGATAAATAAACTAATGAATACTTTATTTTATTTATTTATATAAAATAAACTTTTTTGAAGATTTTTAATATTTTTTAATAATGAAACTAAAACGAAAATGAAAGATAGCATTCTGATAGTGAATATTTAAGTGAAGGGAGAATGAAACTAAAACGCTCTGAAAGATAGCATAATTTAGGGAGAGTGAAATTTTTGAGTGAATATTTCGCTTCTGGAAGGCCGACCACTACATAGAGAATATACCAGTCATGAGCGAGAGCGAAGCCGCTTTAGCGCAGGGCAGGATCGAAGAGCTTAGTGTGAAAGGCTCAGGAAAGGAGCGGAGAAGGGCTTGTGCGGGATGGGAATGCTAAACTAAACAAAGGTGAGGGCTGGACATCTGAAAAAGGTGAGATAAACAGCTAGCTAGCGCGCAACTCTGCTTCTCGCTTAAACAACCTGACGCTTCACTCAAGGTAGGAAGCCTTAAACAGAGGTTGAAAGCCTCTATCAAAGTCTAGTATTAAGACTTGCACGCTTTCAGTCGTTGCTTGCGGAACGTCTTGTTGTGTGGCTTTCTTCCGCCTCCGTAGCTTGTTGCTTGCAGCTTGCTTGCTGCTCGCTTTCTCGCTTCCGAGAGGCGAAGGGAGCCTGACTTACGGCTTCCAAGCCTGGCGCGAAGGGATTTGATTTCACCTATGATCAGAAAAGTGGGCAACCATAGTGTACTTTTTTCGTGGTCTTGTTGTTGACGTTGACTTGAAAGCTCTGAAGTAGGCCTAGCTTTTCGGAGCTGCTCCCAGCTCACACTATGGTGGAGGAGGTGCCGTTAAGATCTAGGAGTGTGAGCAGTACGAGCTGAAAGGCTCCCATACTGTTTGGAGGGCAGGGGGCATAGATGCCAAACCTGACCCCTATCTATCGTCGTAGAAGCTGTTCCTTCTAAAGATTATGGTTCTCGGGTATCCAATCAATTAATCCCCCAAACCGGGGAAGCTTAAGCTGAAATGAAGTAGGGTGAGGGAAACTAAATGGAAGGCTTCGCTGCTGAGCAGCTATCCTTTAAGCTAAGCTCGCTCAGTGCTTTGCTTACTCACGCTTCCTCTCCCTGTCGGTCGAGCGACTTCGTTCCTCGTCTTGCTTGCTTCTGGCGAAGCTTCTAGTCTGTAGGCATTCTGGTATGGTGGGAATACTACTTTTAAGTTAAGGCCGACCACTACATAGGAGCGAGAGCGAAGCCGCTATTACCGTCAAAAGGCGAGCAGCCTTATAGCAATAGCAAACGGCCTACTTATAGCCCTTGATTATTTAGGTGCTACTGAAAAAAATTGACTAAAAAAGTACCAAAGGCGACCGGTCCATGAGACCGCCTTCTTAACAAAAGGCGAAAAGCCCCCCTGTGACTTTTCGAATAGCCGTCAGGGACCAAAAATGGGGGTTGTTGTTGGGAGGTCCAATGCTAAGCTTACCTTAGGTAAGCGTAAGCAGACCTATAACCTTACCTTAATTGATCAAAGATCTTCCCGTTCAGTTGCTGAAAGATAGATGCTGATAACGTTTCAAAATGAGAAAGAACTCCCCTAAGAGAACATTTTTTTTTTCAACGTCAAAGATTTTTTTTTTTTTTTGGTCTTAGATCTTTCTCGATTTTTACCTCTTTTGACTTTCATTTATTTATTTAAATTTCAAACATTTTCTTACTTTCTTTATTTGACATAATCCCTGTCGCGTATTTCGCGGATGATTCTCTCGATCTCGAATGGAGTGAGGCGGGGGGACGCTCGGGGGAACTTGTCCCCCGATCTCTTGCTGAAAACGAGGCGGCCTTATACAGGCAATGGTTGCCCCTGGCGGCTCAGGAACCGGCTCTAGCCGGGGCGGCTCATACCGCTCACCCGCTTCCCGCTGGGGGGGCCAATCCCGAGCAGCCTTGGCGTGACTTTGGGCCGCCGAGGCTGCTACCGAACCCAAAATAGGGGGAGTACTCCGGATATCATGGAAGAGATTTTGAGTACTCCGCCCAGTAGGAGCGAGAATCGAAGAATAAAAATGGGACCTAATCCAACAGATTGAGGATGCAGTCAAAGAGATATACGAGGGAAATAAAAGAAACTATGTCGATTTTAGTCTAATGACTAAATGGATCATTGATGATCAAGACGACGAGCGCCCCCCAACTCTCCGCTATATCCTAACCTAAAGCAGCTCCGTAGTAAGGGAGAGGGAAGCACGTACTATAAAAGCATGCTTAAGGCATGGATGAAAAGAAACTATCCCTAGCCCGTCTTTGCCGAGCCTTATTTTTTCTATGGACGTGTTTTGCTGGAGGCCTTCGACGCTTCTTGAGATCTATACCCCCTCCATCCTTCGGAGGTGGAAGAAAGGGTCATCATTATCTGACGGGCCCCAGCACAAAAAAAGGGTGGGGGAGAAGCAAGCCGAACCTCTGATCGACCTGGACACATAAATCATTCTCGGCGTTGAGAGAGATTTTAGATTCCGTAAGTAACTCAGTGCTCAGTGAGTGCCTTTCTAAGGTAAATGAAATACGAACAACCGTGCTGGTCGTAATAGATCGACTTTCATGCGCTCCAGCATGAAAGTTCCATTTCAGGGAAGGACGACGTACCATGATACTTTCTCTTTCGTCGAGCCCTGCTTTGGTCTCTGGTTTGATGGTTGCACGTGCTCAAAATCCGGTACATTCTGTTTCGTTTTCCATCCCAGTCTTTCGCGACACTTCAGGTTTACTTCTTTTGTTAGGTCTCGACTTCTCCGCTATGATCTCCCCAGTAGTTCATATAGGAGCTATTGCCGCTTCATTCCTATTCGTGGTTATGATGTTCCATATTCAAATAGCGGAGACTCACGAAGAAGTATTGCGCTATTTACCAGTGAGTGGTATTATTGGACTGATCTTTTGGTGGGAAATGTTCTTCATTTTAGATAATGAAACCATTCCATTACTACCAACCCAAAGAAAGACGACCTCTCTGAGATATACGGTTCATGCCGGAAAGGTACGAAGTTGGACTAATTTGGAAACTTTGGGCAATTTACTTTATACCTACTATTCCGTCTGGTTTTTGGTTCCTAGTCCGATTTTATTAGTAGCCATGATTGGGGCTATAGTACTTACTATGCATAGGACTACTAAGGTGAAAAGACAGGATGTATTCCGACGAAATGCTATAGATTCTAGGAGGACTATAATGAGGAGGACGACAGACCCAACCAATCTCGGATTCTCACGCCTCCCGGTCGGCCGTGTTTGCGACCAGGGGAGGGGCAGGGGGGGGCTCCCGGTGGGAATGGGAGAGCCTTCGCTAGCGCTTTGGATGAGCACAAGCTCACCAGTCTGCCCTCTCATAATAGAATTTGAGGATACTATTGGAAATGATTGACCGCTGAATTGAGATGCCAGGTGCGGCTCAGAGAAGAAGAGCATGACATATGATGCTGTAGCTGTAGCAGCAGCCATAGCAAGGCCCACTATCACTATCAGACAGATCATTTTAGCGAGCACTGAGGGCATGCCTCTAATGAGAGGAGAGCTGTATTCAGAGTTGCGGGACCTATGGTGAGAGGCTAGAGCAAACCTCTCTACTAGTGTTGGGCTTGCAATCGGTCTTGTAGCTCGTTCATGTCATTCTGCTGGTCTAGGAGTGGCTCCCCCTTTTTTTCGGCCGGTCTAATTTCGGTTCATGTTGAAACCGCTTGCGCTGAATGTTGAAAGATTCCATGAAAATCTGAAGGTTGATTTTTTATTCTTCAACTGAATCGTTAAAGAAGGATCCCATTCTCACCTAAAATTTTGGGATAATGAAAGTCAAAGTAGTTCAAAATTAAGCGAAGGAGAATTCCACACATATCAAAACAAAGAAAGTGAAAGAAACTATAGAAGACTTTCTTTCCATTTAGTGAATCTTTTGAAGATTTTGGGATCAGTCAAGAATATATAATAATTTTTTGAAGGATTTTCATCTTTTTCTAATCTTTAGGTCAAATTTTGGGAGAATGAAACTAAAACGAAAATGAAGCATTATATAATTTCATCATATTTTTTAGGCTAAAACGAAAATGAAAGATAGCATAATTTAGGGATATATATTCTTCATCTTTTCAAATTGAGGGAAGATTCCACAATTTCACTATCCCTTAGTCTTAGCCTACCACCCACCGAAGACCACCTGTGATGGCCCCTTTCTACCACCTATGAAAGAATTTCATGGTCTCCGCTTCAAACAATCAATCG